GAATTGGCCTTTTCGAAAAAAGACTTGTTCTTTGGAAGATCTATCTCGTCCCGGGTACTCCACGGTTTCACTCTGCAAGAACTCCCAATCATTCTCTTGAAGCTCATCCTCTTCATCATATCCATCATCCCCTTCACCATAAAATGCATACTCAAAATATTCATCATTAACTTCATCAGAAATGATCGGCTTGCCCCGAAATGACCTGGCCCAATAGGGAAATTCCAATTCATTGGGCCTTTCGATCCAATCAAATAGAAAGCCCCAAGATTGCCATATTCTAGGAGCCCAAACTATGTGATCGACTGCATCCTCCGCTAACTGTTGCGGGTCGGTGCCTTCTGCCCATTCTTTAAACTCCGATTCATAGAGAAATCTACGATCAAAGATAGAACGAGATCCATTTTCCATCATCTCTAAGGGATTCCTTGGTTCGGGCCGAAGAAGCGAGGATCCCACCAAAGCGCCTTCTACTACTTCTAATAGGCCATCAACTAGATCAGAATCCGTCTCAACGAGTCTATAAGAAGTGATCCAATTTTTTTCATCGGGTCCGGGTAGAGACCAAAGATCTTGAGCGATCGATCCGGCAGAACAACTCAAAAGATAAAGAAGTATCGTTAATTTCTTCATGTTCGTTCCAAGTTCGAAGAACCATTTGTACAAATAAGGATCCCCTTCGTAACATGATTGCTTCTTCATATAGATAGATATAGGATCTATAAGGCAGCAATTATTTATAAGTACATTTTGTGCAACAGCCCTTCCTATCTGATAGAAAAGGATCCCATGATCCGGAACCGGTCTTACATGGGCTCGCAACTCCCAAGTTTGTCTATGAAGAGCGAATCTAATTGTATTAGTGTCTATAATTGATTTCTTCTGTGTAATACTAATCGATAGGGCCTCATTGGTAATTGCTACAAGATCTCGTGCATTGTAACCCATGGCTATGGACCCGAATCCATTAGTATGGAACATTTTCTTTTCCAAGTGAAATCCCCTAGTATATGAAAGGGTGAAAACGTGCTTTCGTTGTTGTGGAATAAGAAGCCTTCGTATCTTAATGCATGTATTTAATTTATTCGGAGCTATTAGAGCGGGATCCACTTTTTGGGGAATATGAGTCGAAGCAATAACAAGAATATCTCTAGTGGACCATCTTTCACAATCCCCGGAGAGATAGTTCAATAATAAACCGAGGGACTCCGACTCATCCACATACAGATCATGAATGTTTGGAATCCATACTATGCAAGGAGACATTGTTCTTGCCAATTCGAATTGCAAGTTGATAGAAGCTAGGTCTATTTCCAACCCGATGATATACCTAAGCATCTCATCATCCACCGTATACTCCTCCCTCAGCTCCGGGTCCGAGTCCAAGTTCGAATAAATAGAGTCGCGATCATCAATACCATCAATATCCACATCTTTAAGCGCACCCATATAGTCCTTAGCAGGATCGCTATCATCATCAATACCATCAATATCCACATCATCAAGCGCACCCATATAGTCCTCAGGATCGAGATCATCAATAGCTCTTTTCAAATCCAGCTTGTTCAGAAATACCGTAATGAAAGGAAGATAGGAGTTTGTCGCTAGGGATTTGACCAAATAGGATCGTCCAGTTCCTATAGGACCTATCACTAAAATACCCCTAGAGGGGGATAGGGCTAGGCGGAACGAAAAAGTTTTTTGTTTTCCATGAGATGGGAAATGAAAACTATTAGCCCCACACGAGGTTTGTGAATAAGTGATTGTCTGATAATGAGCAAGGAATATCCGTCTTTCTGCTAAACAGGATGTATTGAACTCATAATTCATTAGATCCTTTTGATGAATGTCAACTACGTATCGTAAGTAAATTGCTCCCGCTTGTTCAAACATTTGATAACCATAGTCACTCTTTACTAAATGATCAATATGAGTCAGACTCCATAGAATTTTATCAATCCCTTTTTCTGGCCTTAAGGTGGAGAAATGAAACGAGTAAACTCTCTCTTTATCCAAAAACCAATCACAGGTCTCGATCCAGGATTCTATTTCATCATGAGTCTGAAACCTTTGTCCTTTTCTTATCCATGAATAGATCTCTTTACTTGTATGACTTAGATGTCTCGTATTTCTCGAAAAAGGGATTCGATTGATGGGATTTGGTATGATACTTATGAGATCGATGAGATTGAAAAATATCTTCTGTATAAATTTGACCCCATAAGCGGGACCACCACCAAATAGCGCAAAACCCAGTATTTCTGCTAGAAACTCTTCTAATTGTTCCCGAGCAACTAGAAAGAGATTCTTTAACCAGAAAGAATTCGGTTCAGGTTTAGGATACCCATCCACAAGTTTGTACACCCCAATCGTGTATGATGGAATCGTCAAAGATTTTATCCTCTCGAACTCTGTCTGTAACTCACTAGAGTCTAGGGAAACAGAGAAAAGAAGTACCTGAACGAGACATCCAGCAAGAAGAAGAAGTAAAAGGCTTGAATAGAGGAACTCCCGAACATTTGGCGAGCTCAGATGTGTCGATATCAACGGTGACTCATTATTTCGATGAATCATTTCTTCGACCCGAAGAAGCCTACGGCAACACTTCCATGAAATATCACTTGAAATCTCACTTATCGGTGCCCACAATCCCCACAATTTTAGCTTAAGAGCTCGCCATTTTAGCTTAAGAATTCGCCATCCTGATCTGTGCATAATATAATGAAAATTGGATACAAATTTGTGACTGCTACTTAGCATCGGCAATAGGTCTGAAAAAGCATCTAAAAATATCCAATTTAGATATTTGTACCCTGTCGAAGTAAAGAACCATGGCATATATGTTTGGAATAGATTCCATTTTGAGAGAGTTGAAAAAGCACTATCTCGTTGAAAGGTTCTACCCATCTGCCCTTTCTCAACGCCTTTCTTTAGCCAATTTCGCCAAAGACGCAATTTTTTACTCGTTTCGGATGGTAAAGATTTCTCAGAACGTGGAGTGTGAATCAAACCCATGTTTGAATTGAAATTCAGATACTGATGCAAGTTCTTCCTTTCTGAATCAGATAGATTCAGATCTGAAAGAGGTTGACAATAAGTTCTTTCCAAATTGACTATTTCTTCCTCTGTTAGAGGTGTTCCAGAAATGTCTGCGATCGAGTAAATAGTTCTACGAACGAATAGATCGGATCGAATTGGAAAATGGAAAGATTTGTACAAGTTATACCTTTCGTTACCCCTTTGTGGAAAATCGTTAGGTATGAATATGTTAGATACCTGTGACTCGATTGGTGAAATAGTATCTCTCTCCAAAAAAGCATGTTTTTTTTTACCGACGCACAAAGAAAATTTTTTGTTGCGAATGAACAAGATATTGAGGAATTGTCTATACGTAAAATCATAATTCTTGATACGGGCCTTTTCCATATAAAAAGAGAATCTTTTGTTACAGTTACAATAGAAGAAGAAGTGATGTGGATTATTCAAGAATCGAAGTCGATTTGCTTTATAAAAAGAAGATATCAATGAACTTCTATGAAATGCTTTTACGGGATTCAGCCAATTGTCTTGATCGCAGGATATCATTGAGAAATAGGAATCCGTGTTATCAAAGGATTTCCTGTGATTCTTTCTAGTATGGGAGTCAATCATCCACTTCCACTTTGGTATCTTATTGAACAAAAAGTGTGATATTGTTCCTCCATTGATCAAGAATTTCGATTTTTGGGAAGTATCATCCGCTTTCCATTTTTTCAAATGAACGATTGGAAGACCTAGTGATTTTAACAACGGGTTGCAGAGTTGATCATTCGGACCTTTCAATTCATAAATGTGGATCTCAGACCTATGAATGGGCATATTCCCTAAACTCACAAAGAAAAAAGGAAGTGAGTTAGACAAAAAGAGAATCAGCTTTGACAATGACTTAGAAAAATTTTTTTTGTTGATAACCTTAGACCAATCAATCCAATATTGATTAATACGTAATCGATCGAAGACTACTTGAACTTGAAAACGTCTTTTCTGCTCAGAAACGAAATGTTCATGGAAATTTTTGCTCCCGTTGAACCCTTTGTATCTATATGCATCAGGATCCCGATTCATGGATCTCTCGCTTCGAGAAATCAAAATAAGAGAATCGAACCGTTTCTTCTGATTCTTTTTCAAATTCGATAAATGTTGGTTGATCGTATATTTCATTCTAGTTCTATGATTCAGAGTATCGTTTCCTATTTGATCCCTTTGAATTCCATATTCGAAGTTGCGATCGGATCTATTTATTAAAAAGAATCGATTCAATACATTTCTTATGTACCCATAAGTGCTATATTGGATTTGAATCAGATTTCGGATCAATCTATATTGATTGACTGCCTCCATTATGTTGTTGCTAGCAAATACCGCTATTTTTTCTTTTGTATCTTTCAAAAAATTCCCGCAGGAGATCCGAAGCCATTTTTTTCTGATCCTTCGATAAAAGGATTCATTCTCTTCATAAAAAATAGGAGGTAGAACCAATAAAGATTTCTTTTTCGATTCATCCCTGGAGTTGAATACCTCAGTCAAGAATTGTTTTTGATCCAATCCGTAGGAATCAATAGAAAAGGCAAATCCCTTATGATACACCAGATCCGGCTCGGTTATTGATAGAGTGAATAGATCTGCCATTTCTTGAAATCTCTCTTCGGATTCAAAATCGTGGTGTAACGTGTATCCCCCCCTGTTCCGGTCATGGAATAGATGAAATAAATCAAAAAATGGATTTTTGTTCAAGAACGAAATCTTATCGGAACTGCCCATATTCGGTTCATCCTTCGGAACCATATCACATCCCCGATCTGATGAAATAGGATGAATTGAGACGGTCTTTTGTAAATACGTAATTATCTTGAATATATTAACCATTTCTTTATTTTCCGATCGCTTGCAGGGGACAAAAGAAACATCTTGTTCTTTCTTCAACAATTTCTGATCTCTAGTGGACCTCTCAGTAGGATTTG